CCTATATCTATCGCTTTTGCTTCATTGATTTGATTCTCTCAATAGATACCGAGATTCATATTGGAAATCAAAAATATAGTAATTCAAACTATAAGACATAGGAGTAATTCAGATTGATCAGAACAAATAGATATAGCAAATAAATGGAATTGGATGCTATGTCAATCCCATATATGGAATTGATATTCGCATATATCAAGATAATATTGTAGATTGATATATAGATCCATATCAAATGCAGCCTCTATCTTTATTTTATTCCAGGGGGCAGCTTTATAACAAGAATCTAACTAATAAATAGTATGGTAGAAAGATTCATCTATTTCTTTCTACCATACTATCTATCTATTAGAATACTGCCGATTCTAGTCCACTTATTTCATTTAAGACATGAAATTGGAATCTTTTTCATTTTATTTCGTCAATTTTGGCTAAGAACTCAGAAGTCAAGTTTCATTCAAATTAGTTAATAATTAATCGTTTTGACTGACTGTTTTTACATAAATGATAAGTAGAAAAGCGGTAGGAACTAGAATAAATAGTGCAGTAGCAATAAATGCAAGAATATTTACTTCCATAATCTCATCGGTTTTTTACTTCGCAATAACTCGGGATTTAATCCCATAGAGATGATAAATCTTTGGCCTGTAAATTCAATGAATGAATATTACCTCTCGATGATCTTGAATCAGATCAATATCATGAATAACAATATCTGAACTATCAAATAAATTCGTCGTCGAGAATTGAATAGTATAACATAGGAAGTTCTTTTATCCATACCGCCCCAAACTTGGATTGCTGACCTAACCCAAAATTCCTTTATTTATTTATCATTTTTTATTATCTGTTCTTTTTTTCTCTCTAATCTATCTAGTTCCTTCTTGTACAATCATCTGATGAAGTCTCATCAAATAGCTCTTCCACTTCCAGTGGTCACATAGTTACAAACCCAAACAAACAATAAAAGCTAAATGGAAAAAGAAAGGAGTTTAGAACGAAACTATTTTTGACTTGGAAGACAAAGAAGTGTGATAAAGATGAGACCGTATAAAATGAATATTCATCAAATTTACTATTTTCCGATTTGTTCTTTCGTCGATGGGGCCTTAAAACAAAATGAAAAATAGGAAAAATGATTCATTCGCCTTTCTAAGAGGAGTAGGATCTTTGGTTGATCTGTCCTTCCCCCTCCTTTCTTCGTAGATTATTAGCCCCGGGACACCTATACCAAAAGCTCAGTGTGCAATTTGCATGAAATCTATTTTGCAACTTCAAACTAGTAAGTCAGGTTCCATAAATCCGTAGCCAGAAAAATAAATTGTTTTTTTTTTTGTTTTTTCTGGAAAGTATTTTCTTATATTCAATTTTGTATTGGACAAGAAAGGAATTCCTTTTGTGTATGCGCGCCTCAAAAAAGTATAGTACTCGATTCCATTACATGCATCGGGGGCAATCGAAAAAGCCAGCATTTCTTGGAATACTGACTATAATGCTACCAATAATTGTACTAATCCAACCGCATATGTCTTTCTCCTACCAAAAGGAAAGAAAAAAGAAATAAGGATTTCCCCTTTGCTTTGACAATGGAATTCTTCCCCCGGTCCCCTTCAGAAAAAGGGAGAGATTTTTTGATATATTTATTGGATCCGTCGGGACTGACGGGGCTCGAACCCGCAGCTTCCGCCTTGACAGGGCGGTGCTCTGACCAATTGAACTACAATCCCAGGGAAATACGGGATCTAGCAGAAAATTTGATTCTTTTTTATCTCCGGATCGGGTATTTCTGAAGTACAAAGGGAGTTATATCATCTCATGGCGGATTGGCGAATTATTGGGCCGAGCTGGATTTGAACCAGCGTAGACATATTGCCAACGAATTTACAGTCCGTCCCCATTAACCGCTCGGGCATCGACCCAGGAAGAATCAATTTTCGACTTATTGGTAATCCATGATCAATTTCCTTTCGTAGTACCCTACCCCCAGGGGAATTCGAATCCCCGCTGCCTCCTTGAAAGAGAGATGTCCTAAACCACTAGACGATGGGGGCCCGCTTGACCAACGGCCATCATACTATGATCATAGTATGATCCGTTTTTTGAAATTGTCAATATAATCAAATGATTCTAGCCGAGGGATCTTTCCCCCTTTCAGAATTGCATAGAATTGTTTTTTATTCGTCATTGACGAATTATTCATTAGAATCGACATTAGAAATCTAGTAGTAGTATTTTTTTTTTTTTGAATTATTTCAATTGAATTTATTTCTATTCGAGTCGGTCTTGAAACAATTCATTGCATTTTCTCCTAGACTTCCTAGGTAAATCCATTTTATTATTCAACAATGAGCCACTAGACACTATGTATCTACTGCACGTACTTAATGCATATATACTTATGTTTATAATATATGTACATATAGATATTTTATCCACATAGTGAATAATTCCGGAATTAAATAAAAAAGGCCCTTTTAACTCAGTGGTAGAGTAACGCCAT